AAACCCCCTTTTTTACCATTAGCAAGAACTTGTTTCACTTGCATATCATAAGGGATTCGAACAATTGCTTCAAATACAGTATCGGGAAGCACAGCTTGCGGAACTTCAATATCCACGGGTTTATTAGCTAAATGGCAATTGGCACATACAATTCGTCCAGTTGCTTCTCGTGGGTTTTCATACCCCTGCTGCGCAAAAATGGGATATGCATTTGAAATAGATGCCTGAGTTATTACATATATCATGATTGATACAGAAATAAATCGAACCATCTCTTCCTTTATCCAAGAAAAAGTATTTTTTTTTTGCATGTCCAATCATTGATCCTGGAATTTCTACAATAAATTAGATAGGTAACTAGTGTAGTTACCTATACACGAATCTGTCCTTGTACTGAAATAATTGTACCGGAATATAATATGGGATGAATACCTTGAGCAGATAAAAGTATAAAGAATTAAGTAAGATTGAAAATGCTTTCTTTATACAAGAAGAGGGATTCTGATTTGATTAATATAATGAAATCAAATAAATTCTTCATTCATTCATTGAATGATAAATGACTACAAGCGAGGGAGATACACGATTTAAATAATGGAAGATCCAATATTTCACAATTGTATCTAGAATAACTGGAAAAGTGGAAACAAGGCCAGATATAATTTGATCATTATGATCCAGTCCAAAATCATTGTAGACCGAGCCAATCATTAGTTCCCAGCCGTGGGTTGAATGAAATCCAATCCATAAATCAGTAACTAAAAGAATCGAAAAAGCTTTTATTGTATCACTTAAGTTATAGAGGAATTCTTGAATCCAACAATTAAGAATGACAAGTTCTTCATTACTCAGAATAAAATAACCACTTAGAATAGCGAAACAAATTATATTTGTCGAGAAATGTAAAATGATATGGAGATCATATTCATTTTGTGTTTTGACCAATTGTACCGTTTCCTCGTGTATTCCGATCTGAAGTTTTTGTGTATGTGTTTCCGGGTACTCCTTTAGCATTTCGTCTAATAGGAATAGTTCTTCTAATTCTATGAATTTTTCTAGAACATTTTTCTCTTGAATATGATTAAAAAAAGTTTCGGATTGTCTGGTATTCCACCAATTAGTAACCCAAGGTTCCAGACATTTATTAAATGAGAGAGAGACCCACCAGGGCAAAAATACTATAGATACAAGATATAGGAGGGAGGCCAATGCTTTCTGTTTTTTCATTTTTTTTTTTTCAGTGCATTTCAAAATACTTCAATTGGTACACGCAAGAAGTAGGCCAATTCCGCAGCTTTTTGTTCAATTTCTCGTGGAGTAAAATTCTCATCAGTACGAGTCAAGGGAATAGCTCCTTGACCTCTGATTTCCATATAAAGGACACGACGAGAATAAAGACCCTCTTTAACCTCTATTCTGATTGATTGGATATCTTTCATAAGGAAGCGAAGGAAAATGCGACGATTTTTTCCAGGGAATCCCCAACGAAAAATACACACTATTCCTTCTTTTCTATCGAATCTGTCATAACCACTACCTACATTCCAAGAAATAGTGCACCACAAATAGGAGCTAATGAATAGACCTGCGATCCCATAGAAAGACATCACGATCCCTTGTGGAAAAAAAATGATTTGCTGAGATGGAAATACGGATATCAAATTCCTACCAAGATAACTGGAAGTTCCAACCACTAAGAATCCTAGTGAACCTAAAAAAAGGATACAGGCCCAGCAAAAATTACTTGTTTTTCGAGACCCCGTTATAAGTTCTATCCATATATGTTCTGATCGCCAGTTCATACTATAACTATACTAGACTAGATCCGGTTGCATTCGATTGGAATTGAGGGAATGGAATGACATGAACCAAAAAATGGGACTTTACTTTACCTTATTTTGAGTCCAAAGTAACTTTCATCAACTAGCAGTATTTTGATGTGAAATGCTAGGAGTAATTGGTTAGATACATTGACTTTCCATTTAATAAGAAAAACTTCGCGGATCCTTTTTAACCGGTGATATCCGCATTTACATGACATGTCTTTTTGCAGATATCATGTATCCGCATACATAATAGTTATTCCATTTGCGTATTAGAAAAGGGCCGCATATCGTACGTACTGTATTATTTACGCAAAATAAATATCTGTATTATCATCCCGCGTTGAAATAAATTGAAAATTTTGGTCACACGGAGCCTAGACAATCTTATTTTTTTGGACATGAAGAAATAAAGAAGCCATTGCAATTGCCGGAAATACTAGGCCCACTAAAGGCACAAAAATAGAGGGTAAGTTAATATCTGTCATAGAATGAGTGCCTCAATTTTATATTTCTATCTAAATATTTATATCTATTAGATAGATATCTTATGATATATCTAATAGGAGTAATATATACTATATTATTTTAATACTATATTATTTTATTATATATACGATATAATATTATATTAAAATAGAAAAATAATAAATAATTTAGAAAGGAAATGAAATAGAGAAATAGAAGAAATAGAAATAAAGATACATATATATAATAAATAAAAAGATATAATAAATAAAAAGATTGATTATATATATTTAGTTGGAAACAAAGGAAACCAAAATTCTAAAAATCATTAAATATTTAAATTTGAAATTTACGTAAGAAATTTACGTAAATAATTTAAGTAAATTTAAGTAAGTATAATTTAAGTAAGTATAGTAAGTATATAAAAAAGTATATAGTATATAGAATAAGTATATAGAATAAATTCTAATTAAAAATAATATAAATTCTAATTCAAACTAATTCTAAATAATATAATAATAATTCTAAATAATATAATAATATAATAATAAAATAATAATAATAAATATATAATATAAATTATAAATATAATATAAATTATAAATTTAATTAATAATAAAATAAAATATTAATCAATAATAGAAAAAGTTCAAACAAGGTAATAAAAATTTCAAAGAAATCAAAATCATTTATCATTTCAAAAATAATAATTAATTTACTAACCTAACTCTAACTAAAAAAAAAAGAAACAAAATTAATTAAAAATAAAAACGTAATTATTGATGAATATTAATTAATGGTAATATGTATGTATATGTTAAAAATAAGAAAAATGAAGTTAAGCAGAAAAAAATAAATTAAGTGGAAAAAGAAATAATGTAGATCAAAATTAAGCGTGCCTATTTCTCTTTCTTTTCCCTTTGTTTTCCTTTTACGAATATGGGTGAGAATCCAATTTCCTCTTCTCTTCCATCCTTAATCTTCTTTCGATCTTCCTTTTGTAATCTTTTCCTATTTCAATTAAAGAGTTTTTTATGAGTTCACGACTCTAACTAATCTGATTCTACAAATAAGGATTCCTAGTAAAAATTGGGGGTTGTGTATAAATATTGAAATAACTTCTCCGTGTTTTATTCTTTTATTTATTTCTATTTCGATCGATTTTACATACTACACATTTCTGATTATTGTATATTAATTTAATATGTATTAAGTGAAGAGCAAGGCCAGAAAAAAAAGAATTTTCTCCAATTCGAATTCCTCGAAAGGATAAATTCATTCTTTTATCCTGTTGATAGATGGGGGGCTGGTTCGTGATTACTAATCATAAAGATTATTAATCATAAATTACTAATCATAAATAGAGGTAGAATAAAAAAATAGATCTGGAGGAAAAAATAAGAATTTTCTAAACTTCTGTCTCTTACTACAAGTGTAACTTATGTTACCAAAGAAAACACCATTCTTAATAGTTTTTTGACTAAGATGAACCAAATACTTGTTTGCTACAAAACAAATAAAATAACTGAATATAGTGCTATACTTTAATTTTGGAATTTTGACTTAAGGGAAAGAAACCGTGGAGCTGAAATAACTCAGCCAGAACGCCTTTTAAAAGATTACGTGGTACAATTAGGTCGAATAAGCCTTTATGGAATAAATACTCAGCCGCTTGTGAACCATCTGGTACTGTCTTATTCAATGTTTGTTCAATTACTCTTTTACCGGCAAATGCAATGTAGGCATTAGGTTCAGCAATAATTACATCCCCCAACATACCAAAACTGGCAGTTACTCCACCTGTTGTAGGAGATGTAAGAATTGATACATAGAATAACTTTTTATCTGATTGATAATTATATGAAGCAGAAGATATTTTAGCCATTTGCATCAAGCTCAAACTTCCTTCTTGCATGCGCGCTCCTCCAGAAGCACATACAATAATGACAGGTAAGCATCGATTAGTAGCATATTCGATCAAACGAGTAATTTTCTCGCCTACTACGGATCCCATACTACCTCCCATAAACTGAAAATCCATAACCCCAATTGCTATAGGAATACCGTTTAGTCGACCTACGCCTGTTTGAACAGCTTCAGTTAACCCTGTTTTTCTTTGATAAGAATCTATACGATCTCTATATGGTTCCTCTTCTGAGTGAAATTCAATGGGGTCCATAGAAACCATATCCTCATCCATAGGATTCCAAGTTCCCGGATCAATCGAAAGTTCGATTCTATCTGAACTATTCATTTTCAAATGATACCCACACTGTTCACAAATATTCATTTTTGACCTAAAAAATTTTTTATAATTTAATCCATAACAATTTTCGCATTGAACCCATAAATGTCTGTATTTTTTATTTATATCTAAATCAGTAGATCTTCCTCTTATATTGAAATTTTTTTCATTATTACTAGTTCTTATACTAGTACTAGAACTCCTACTTTCACTACTACTTATATTTTCAGTACAAATAAAACTATAAACGGAACTGTCACTGTAATTATCAGTACTACCTGAAATAGAACTATTAATACTCATTTCAAAACGAAGATAATTATCAATGCAACTATTAATGTGATTATTCCAACTAGATTGAGTATCATACATGTAATGATAATAGTGGTGATTCTTTCTCCTAGACCCACTATTCAAATAACTAGAAATAGAAAAAAAACTTTCTAGTTCATTCTGAAAAGAAC